ATAAGAGAATTTTTCTTACAATAAAATTTAACTCTTATCTATTAAAAAAAAAAGGATAAAATTTTTCTTACAATAAAATTTAACTCTTATTTATTAAAAAAAAAAGGATAATCCTTTTATTTTATATTATGAAAAATACGACAATCAAAAAACGTTATACATTATTATTATTAAAAATAAAGTTACACCAAAATTATTATTATTAAATTTTAAATAATACTTACCGGCAAAAGAATTAACAATAAGAAATAATGAATAATAAAACGAAATTATAAAATATAAAAAAATAAAAAAAAATAAAATTTTCCTCAACATTATTCTGTTAACAATAATAATAAATTCCGATAAAAATGATAAAGAAGGAGGTATACCACTATTAGATAAAAAAATAAAAGCAAATACAATACTAAAAATTATACTAGAATTTATAAATCTATTTATAAAATAAATTATACGTGAAGATCTAGAATGATAAAATTCTCCAATTACATAAAACATTAATGTGGATGTATAACCATGTGCTAATATTATTATAAGCGCACTGTTTTTTCTTCTTATTATTATTAAAATTAATGATAATAACAAAAATCTTATATGTGTTACAGAAGAATAAGCAGCCAATGACTTTGAATCACTTTGAAATACACAAATTAAAGAAGCTAAAATTATCCCCAATAATGCAATAATAATTCAAATATTATTATACATAAAATTTATTGATTTTATCACACGCAAAAACCCCGCAGTCCCTAATTTTAATAATAACCCAGCCAACAACATTCTTGCCGTAGTAGGCGCTTCAACATGAGCTTTAGGTAACCATAAATGAAGAAAATAAACAGGAAATTTTATTATAAAACTTAAAGTTAAAATAAAAAATATTTCTCAACTTATTAAAAAATCAAAATAACAATAATTTAATATAAAATTTCTTTTAAAATAAATAAATAAAAAAGGAAAAGAACAAAAACTAGCATAAAACATTAAATAATATGCTGAATTAATTTTTTCAATTTGTTGACCAAATCCTAAAATTATTACTAAAATTGGAAATATCGATATTTCAAAAAACACATATAACATTATTATGTTTGTAGAGATAAAAAATAGTAAACAAATTAAAATTAACACATTTCTTAGTATTAACAAATTTTTATTATTCTCTCTAATTATTACCATTCCATAAATAAACATCATTATAAAAATCAAAAGTACATAAATATTTGAATCAATAAAAAAAAATACACCTATCCATGACAAATCATTTAACATTTTTACTATTATTATAACTACAAATAAAAAAAAAAAATACGGTATAAAAAAAAATATTAAACTAAAAAATAAAAATTTAACAATAGTTTTTTTAACTTTATAATTACAAATTATACGTTCTACATTTTAAACTAAAAAAACAATACGACCACCAATATACAAACACAAACAAAAACAATCAAACCACATCAACAAAATGTCAATATAAAATAGCAAATTCTAAACCTAAATGATGATTATAATTAAAATGATATTTTATTAATCGTAATAAATTAAATAACAAAAATAACCCCCCACACAACACATGAATTCCATGAAAACCCGTTGACAAATAAAAAATTCTTCCAAAAATCCCGTCAGAAATTGAAAATCTAGCTTCTTTATATTCTATTAATTGAATTAAAGTAAAATATAATGCTAACAAACAAGTTAAGATTATACTATTAGTACATCTTTTATTGCTCAGCAATCTATGATGAGCTCAAGTAACAGAAACACCTCTACTCAACAAAATAATTGTATTTAATAACGGTACACCAAACGGATTAACTAAATTTAGCCCTATGGGTGATCAACTTTCGCCTAATTCATGAACAGGAACTAAAGCTGCATCAAAAAACACTCAAAAAATACTAAAAAAAAACATAAATTCACTGAAAATAAATAAAATTACACCAAATTTAAAACCATCTATTACAAAAAAATTATGATACCCACTTAACCCCTCTATTGCAATATCTTTACCCCATGCAAATGAAATAAACAACACTACTAATAATCTTACAATAAATGGTAATCATAAACCATATTTAAAAAAAATTACAAATGAGCTAGTTAATCTTAAAGATCTAAAAAACATATAATATGCATAACTTGACAAACTCAAAATATGAAAATTATGAAATATAACATTTTTTATTTTTAAATTCTAAATTTAACGTATTATTTATACTACAAATGTTATTCAAAAATTTTTTTCCTAAAATAAAATATTATTATTATTATTACAATTATTATAAAATACAAAATTGAAAAAATTGATCTTATCACAACATATGGATTTTCAACCACACATTGACCCAATCACCTTAACATTAAAGCAATTAAAATAAACAAAAACACTAATATTTTATTAATTTTATTTAAACAAGAAGTATAATTATTAATAAAAATAAATAAATAAAATATTACAATACTTATTAGTAATGCCATTACTCCCAAAATTTTATTAGGAATAGCACGCAAAATAGCATAAGCAAACAAAAAATATCACTCAGGTACAATATGAACGGGACTTACTATAGGATTGGCTTCAATAAACATTTCTGGGTCACCCAAAACAAATGGATTTAATAATGAAAATATCAAAAACACAATTCAAAAAATTAAATTATATAAATCTTTATTTCAATACTCAGGTCCAAATCTTAATTTATCATAATCACCGTGACAATAAATAACAGAAGTTCTCCCAGTTCTATGTAATATAATTATATGTATTATTATTAAAATTAACAGACCTCAAGGTAACAAAAAATGTAAAACAAAAAAAAATTTTAATGTAGCCGACGTCACACCAAAACCACTTCACACCCATATTACCAATATTGACCCCCAAATAGGCACCACTCTTAATAATCTAGTAATTACTACAGCTGCTCAAAATCTCATTTGAGCTCAAACCAGCACATAACCCATAAAAGCTTCTATTATAATTAACAAATATAGTGTTAAACCAGACGCCCATACTTTTTTTAACCGATATCTTATTATAAATAAACCTTTAAAAATATGTAAATATAAAAAAATAAAAAATAAACTTGCTCCGTTAAAATGAAAAACACGAAAAATTCAACCATAATTTACTTCATATATAATGTATTGAATAGCGTTAAAAGCTATTAATCTATCAGCAGTATAATAAAATGCTAAAAATGTACCTGTAAAAATTTGAAAAATTAAAATTATACCTAATATACTTCCAAAATTTCAACCCATTGTTAATCTTTTTCTTGCAGGTAATGTTACTACTAATGAATTTACAAAATTTAATACATTATTTTTATTTTTAATTATTTTTATTATCTTAATTTCTTCAAAATTATATTTTAATTAAACTAAAAAAATACATTCTTATTTTACACTGTAATTATACCCTTTTATTTCAAAAACAAATATTCTATCTAAAATAAATTACACAAATGTTATACTTTTTGAGCCGTAATCAAACATAGAAATTCTATTTTACATTTTATTTTATCAAAAGAACTTTACCTTATCAAGATAATATAATAAATTTTACTAATAAAATTTTAAATTACAATTATTATTATTGTAGGAATAATAACAAAATAAACAAATTTTCTATATTCATTATTAATTACATTTTTTACTCTTAAATTAATTATTCAAAAACTTAAAGATAAAACAGTTGTAAATATAAAAAATAACAAAATTAAAACATACAAATTTAAATTTATAGTAGCTCTTATTAACGCATAAATTTTTACAAAAAAATTTACTGTTAAAGGTAAATTTAAAAAAATTAACACTGTCTCTCAACTTAAATATTTAATTTTTTCATTTTTAGTATAATAACAAATTAAATAAAATATATAAATTAAATAATAAATAAACATAAACAAAGCATTAATTATCAAAAAAATTCACCTTATTAAAATTCAATTAAACGATTCAGTTGACGACAAAATTATCAAATTTTTAAACGATTTTATTACCAGCATTTGTATTATACATAAAAACACACCAACAAATAAAAACATAAGCATATAATTAATTATTATTTGTATTATAACAAAAAAAAAAGGCAACTTTTGAAAAGTTAAAAACCACATTAAATTTAAACCGTTAATTCCATTAGTAACTCTAAAAATTCAAAAATGCAAAGGCGCAACACCAATTTTTATTATAAGAATTATTAATTGAAAATAATAATATGTTAATAACAAAAATATTAACCCCAATCTTTCTTGTATAATAAAATAATTAATTATAGTTCTATACCTATTTATTTTTTTATTAATAGTAATAAACATTAAAGTTATCAATAAAAAAATTCTTCATCAAATTAACACATTATTTACCGTAACACACAACAAACTTAAAAATACAACAATTACACCCCACAATATAAACAAAAACGAACAGGTTACCCTTCAACAAATTTAGAAGACTTGTATAAAATTTCGTTAGTTAACTTTTATCTTTTGCGCTTAAAACAAATGCACTTTTTTTGCTACATTAACTTTTTTAATTTTTATATTATTATCTATTTTGATAATAAGATGTGCACACGCATTTTCAGATTAAAAATCTAACACTTTTACTTAAGTTAACATCTTTATTCATTTAAATACAAATAAATTAAACGAGAAAAAATATAACTTTGAATAAAAAACACAAAACATTCTATTATAATAGCAAAAATTGTTAATCAAACATATTTTTCTCCAACAACATTTTCTATTATTATATACAATATTATTCTAATTAAATGACCCACCGCAATATTAACAGTTAAACGTACCGTTAATGCCAAAGGACGAGAAAATTCACTCACTAATTCTACTATTAATATTCTTACTGTTTTTAAAAATTTATCACCACTTTTTCTTATATAAACTGAAAATTTTTCCCTCGACATAAATGTTAACAAAGTTCTTATTCAAGCTATTATAGCATAAACAAAAGTAAATTCTACTATTCCACATGGACAAAACGAATAACAAAAATAACCACCAAAACAACAAATTAACAAAACTACAAAAGTAAAAAATGAAATCAACGATCTTATAGGTAATAAAAAAGAATATCTAAAAACTTCTTTTACTCCAAAAAAAAATTTTTTTACCACAATATTTATTATTCTATTATTAAAATACAACAAATATTGTAAAAAAAAAACAAACATAAAAATATCTAACAAAAACACTTGATTAATTTTTACTTTTAAATTAATATTACATAAAAAAAACTTAAAAAAATTAAAGACAAAGGTAAAAATTTAAATCAAAACATTATTATTATTATATCATAACGAAATCGAGGATAAGATCTACGAATATAAATAAATAAAGAAAAAATTAAAAATCTTATAACTAAAGAAAAATTAAAAAACATTATTGATATAAAAACTGCAAAAAAAATTAATCTTCCGTATTCTCTTAAAAATAACAAAACAAAAGCCACCCTACCATACTCAACATTAAACCCTCTTACTAACTCTCTTTCACCCTCAGCAAAATCAAAAGGTGCCCGATTTAATTCCGCAATAATTATCACCAAAAAAGGTAACCAAATCACTAACAACACAATTAAATTTTGATTCACAAATCTAAAAAAATTAAAATGAATTATTGCTGTCAACACATACAATGAAAAAGCAATTTCATATGAAATTCTTTGTCTTCTAGCACGCAAAGCACCAATTATCCCGTATTTTGATTTTCTTACTATTCCACTAATTATAGTAGTATACACTGAAAATCCAATTAAACACAAAAAAAACAAAACTGCAAATTCAAATCTAATAAAATTATAAACATAAGGTAAAACACATCATTCTAAATATATTACCACAAACGACAACCCAGGAATAAACAAAAACATTATATCCGACGATAACACAGGCAACAATTGTTCTTTTTTTAATAATTTTACCCCATCCAATAAAGCCTGTAACACAGCTATAAAAGTTACTTTAGTCGGCCCCAAACGATTTTGACTACTACCTAATAAATGTCGCTCATACAAAGTAATAAAAGCAATAGCTTGCAAAATAAACACCATAAATAACAACAACATTAACACTATTACAATAACTAAGAATTAAAACTTTAAATTTACAATTTAACATTTTTATTTAAACTATATTCTTAAAAATTAAGAAATCACCTTTTGATTAACAGTCAACAATTCTATTTAAACTATTTCTTATTTTTTACCACACCGCATATTAAATTTTATTTAATCTATTTAAAACTACAAGAACAAAATCTCTAAATTTATTTTCAAAATAAATTTTTTAATAGTTTACTATTAAATTCAGGTTCCCCTAAATTTACTTTACTACAACTTACTCCCCTTTAGGCAATTGATGGATGATTTGAACCACTTTTAAATACTCTTCAAAAAAACATTAAATTTTTTTTACTGTCTTTTACATTTTCAAATAAATTCACATTTATTATTCACATTTTTTTATATTGTAGGTCAAATTAAACTTTTATATAAACTAAATATATATCTATTTTTATATTAAAATTACAATAAATTAAAATTTTAAAATTTTATTGTATATCATAAATACACAATAAACGATCATACATAAGCCTAAAAAAATAGTAGTTAATGAGGGTTCTCATTTATTACTCAACCTCCAAAGATAATTTAAACAATCTGCCAAAATTTTTACAGTTTATATTTTACTTTACTCCTGTTTTACTAAAATTTAATTACTTAGGTACTAATCTAATTTATTAATTAAACTTTAAAATTATAAACTTTAATTTTAAAAATTTAAAATTTTACCTATAAATTTTTAATTTTATTTAAAAATTTTATAATTTAAATTAAATAAAGTTAAAATTGCGTAAGTCTAGCCGATTATTCTGGAACAAACATTATACAAACAATTTATTACCGAGGTAATTTTTTATTGCCTACTTTACAAATTAATATTAAATAATGTTATTTTATCATTTTTAAAACCATAATTAAATTTTAACAAATATTAAGCAATTCTTAATAAGATATTAACCTATTTATTGAAAATAAATTATACTGTTTATACTAATATCTCCAATTCAAATTTTAACTTTAAACTTATAGATTAAATTTTTAATTTTGAAAATTAATAGTTTATAATTTAACTTATATCTACAAAATACAGATTTATCACTACCATAATATTTTACACTACCAACTATTATTACTATACCTAAAATTCTTGAAATTACAGAAAAACACATAAAATAAAAAAATATTATTTCTCTTATAAATTCAATAAATTTAATAAACAAACTTATCATTAAAAATTCTAAAGCAATTAAAACAAAAATAAAACGATAAAATTTAAAAAACAATATTAACAATCTAACAAAAATAAAAACAATTGTACATATTAAATTTTTCGCAAAGCCCCAGAAAAATTTAAATAATAACTTACAAAACTTATAAACATTAACAAAATTATTAAAATAAAAATTATAATTAATCAATAAATATTATAATAAAATTCATTTATTCTTACCATAATTTTTATTAAATTTTTATCCAAATTTATTATTATTATTATCATTGTCATTACTAAAACTATTAACATCAATATTATATACATTTTTTTATATTTTACTCTTGACAAACTTGAAAAATACACTAAAATTACAAAAATACCTCTCAAAAACAATAAACAAACAAAATACACAAATCACACATTGCCATTGAACGACATAATAGGTATTCTTAACAACAAAGTCAAAATTAAAAAAAAACTACTTTTTATAGGATCCACACTTAAATAACTCAACACTGACGTTAACACAGACATCATTACAAACATTAAAAACACAAAATTTTTTACCTTTTTATTGTAAATAAAACATTCTTATTAAACTAAAAATTTTATAATTATTTTATATTATTTTTACTCTCAACAAAATTATCTTAATGACCCAAACATTATATTTTTATTAAACTATTTATTGACCATCTATTTAAATTTTTACTTTATTCAATATATACACACATTTTTTTTTTACTATTTAAATAAATTTATAAACTTAACAATTCATTATTGTTTTAAATTAAAAATTTAACAACAATTTTATAAAATATTTAAACTGAAATTTACCTTTTATTGTAGAATCACAATTTTATGAATGCAAATCATATATTTTATTATTTAAATTAAGATCCCACAAAACTAAATAAATTAAAAAAATTAAAAAAATTACATTATTATACTTAAAATTACCTATATATTTTAAAAATACATTACCAAAAGTTCCAAAAGTATTAAAATTAATAAAATTCAATTTATTTAAATTTAAATCAAAAAATTTTACATTTTTAACTTTATAAATTACATTTTTAGCTAAATAATCTACTAAAAATTTATAAATTAATTCTTTAAATAATAACTTAAAAATAAAATAACCTATTGTTACAATTAACATTAAATAAACTAATGGCACATAAAAATCTACATACAACAACAAAATTGGTAACACAAATATATTATAATTTATTCATCACAACAAAAAAATAGAAAATACAATCAATATTAAACTTAAAATATTTATTATAGTACTTGATCTAAAATTATAAACTGTCTTTTTAAACCTCAAAAATAATCTTTTTCACAAACGATATCTATAACAAAAAGTTAAAAAAATTGAAACAAAAATTATAACACCAAAAATTATTATATTATTATTGCTAAAAAACATTTCTAAAATTAAATCTTTTCTAACTATTCCTCTTGAAAATATCAACCCACACAAACAAAACAAAGTAACCAACAATTGTAATTGCACAAACATTGGTATTATTCCGTTATAGCCATAATTACGTCCATCTTGTTGTCCATAAGACGAATGAATAATATACCCCACTTGTATAAATAAACAACTTTTAAATAAAGCATGTCTTATCAAATGTACCAAAGACGCAAATCTTAAACCTAAACCTAAAGTTATTATAGAAAAACCTATTTGTGAAAGAGTACTTAAAGCTACCACTTTTTTTATATCTTCTTCAATCAAAGCTGTAACACTTGAAAAAAACATAGTAATTCTCCCAACAATTAAAATAACACTTAAAAAAATAATATTAAATGAAAAATATCAAAAATTTATTAACAAAATTAATCCCGCAGTTACTAATGTACTTCTATGCACTAAAGAACTTACAGGTGTAGGAGCACTTATAGCTTTTGGAAGTCATCTTCTAAACGGAAATTGGGCACTTTTAGTAAATGAAGTTAACAATAACAAAATTATTAAAGTAAAATTAAAAAATTCCAAATTAATAAAATAAAAACCTACAAAAATACAACCACTAAAAAAAGTAAATAAAAAAAAATCACCTAAGCGATTAGTTAAAGCTGTATTTATAGCACCCGAATTTCTATCTCAATTATTATAAAACAAAACTAAAAAAAATCTTGAAATACCTAACAAATCTCAACTAATAAGCATAGCAAAAACATTATTACTAAAATTTAACATAAATATTCTTCCAACAAAAATTAACAACATAAAATAATAATAATTAAAATTTAATTCATTATTTAAATAATACGTTCTAAAAATTAACACTGTTAATGTTACTACACCTAAAATAACAGAAAACATTAATCTATTTAAATAAATATTTAATTTAAACGACAAAAATTCCCATTCTAATAACATAAATCTAATTTTTATAAAAGGTAAAACAACAATAATTATTATCAATCTAAAAAGACTAATTAAAATCAAAAAAATTAAAACATTAATTTTAAAACTACACAATTCAAATTAATTTTCCAAAACGTCATTCTATATAAAACCCCGCAAAAATAAAAAACATCAACATTAAAAATCTAACAAAAGAATTTAAATCTCTTATTAATAAACCTAAAAACATAACAATTTCTAAATCAAAAATTACAAATATTAATATTATAATAAAAAAATGAATACTAAATGAGTTCTGAATTTTACCTACACTTAAAAACCCACTTTCAAAAGTATTAATTTTTATTAATTCATTTTTTTTTACCCTAATTATAAAATTTAATACATATAACATTAATAACAAAAAAACAGTAATACTCACCACTATTAACAATTGAATCAACAACATTTATTATGTTAAAACTTAAAGTTTTTATTTTTTTCCTTTCGTACTAAAAATTTTTTTATTAAATAATTTACAAGATAAACAATTCTATTTCACAATGAATTAAACTAATATCACGTTAAATTAAATAAAAGAAGAACAGTCTTAATAATTAAAATTTCTCCTTTTTTAATTAATTTAAATACAACATCGATGTAAAACTTATTTTACCATAACTTCTGGATCAAATATGATTTTCTGTTAACTCCGGAGTAATTTTTAAAATTAATATTAGATAAAAATTATTATATAATATTTTACCCTAAAAAAAATATAAAAAATTAATTAACTTTTTATAAAATAATTTCCGAAGACTTATCTTTGTAAAATTACACTTATAAACTTTTTATACAAATAAAACTTCACAATAAAAATATAAACACCATTAACCAATAACTTCATTCATACTGGAACCCATTAAAAGCACTAATTATTTTGCTACCTTAATGTCCTCACGCTAAGACTGCCATTTAAATTTTCATAGGGCAGAAGCCAACTTTATTTAAAAATCTAAGTCTTTAAAAAACATTTGATTAAATTAAAAGTTTTTTTATTAAATTTTTATTATTTATACATTTTTAACTAACTTACTAATTTAAAAATTTTTTATTTTACATTAATTAGTAAAACTTTACAATTACTAACATCTATATTTATTAAAAAGTTATAAAACTTAAAATTTTAATACTTTAACTTATAATTTTAATTAACATTTTATTTTATATTATAATTTTCTAATAAATTTAACAAAACAAATATTATAAAAAACGACTTTTCAACCCTAAATTTTTTAATTTTTATTGTGAAACAATAAAACATAAAAAAATTTCAACTTTTTATTTTTATTTTTTATATTGATAAAATTTTATTTTAATGATATGCAATATCTAATTTTAAAAATTTATTATATTATAGCTTATTTATCTTTTATACCACAAATAATTATTTTATTTAAACTACAAAGCTTACAAATTTAATATACATCAATTTTTAAAATTTTCTATTAAAGTTACTTCTAAAGCAATTGGTATAAAACTATGGTTAGCACCACAAATTTCTGAACATTGTCCATAAAACACCCCCACTAATGGAAAACTATAACACAAGGTTCTTAAAATCCCTCTTATTGCATCTAATTTAATTGACAAAGACGATAATGCTCAAGAATGAATAACATCAGCAGATGTAATACAAAATCGAATATTTGTATCACACGGAATTACACAACGATTATCAACTTCCAACAAACGAGGTTCACCTAAATTTAATTGATCTAACGATTTTATATAAGAATCAAATTCTAAACCAGGAATATCCCTAAACTCATAACTTCAATATCATTGATGACCGGTGACTTTAACAGTTAAATTTCTATCTAAATTTATTAGCCCATAATAATATAACAAACTTAACGAAGGTACCATTTGTATTAACAAAATTAACGTTGGAAAAATTCTACACAATAATTCACCAAATTGATATTCAATTTTTTTACTTTTAAAATAAAAATTATTTATTATTAAAAACATTAATAAAACAACAACAAAAACTAAAACTCCAAACAACAAACTACAATTAAAATTGTGAAATCAGTCTATATAACTAGAAAACAATCTATTTCTAAAATTTAAATTTAATCCTTGAAAATAATTATTTATTAATTTTTTAAACCTTTTAATTGGAAATTAAACATACTTATTATACTAAAAAATCATTTTGTTATTATTAAAGTTTTTACCTATTTATTGACAATAAATTATACTATTATTATACTAAAACTTTAAACAGATTTTACCTTTGAGGTATGAACCCAACAGACTTAATTTTATCCTAATCTATTTTATTTATAAAAAATTTTGTTAACCTTTTAATTTGCAATTAAATATACTTTTTATAATAACAAAATAATTTTTTAATATAGAACTACTAAAATAAATTTCTCTTTGATATCTGTGACCAAAAACATATCTACTTAATCTATATTCGGGTCTTCTATTAACAAATTTTTCTACTAACACTATACGATTACTAAAAAACGATTCAATTAACACATATAAAAACATAAACAAAGCAAAAACCCTTACTATTGAACCATATGATGACATTACATTTCAAATAGAATAAACATCAGGATAATCTATATATTTACGTGGAAAACCGTGTAAACCCGCAAAATGCAAAGGAAAAAAAGTTAAATTTACACCAAAAAACATTAAAAAAAATACTACGCTTATTATTAATTTATCATAAACATAACCTGTTATAAATCTCCATCATAAATTAATACCTAAAAAAATTCCAAACACAGCACCCAATCTTAACACATAATGAAAATGTCTTACCACATAATAAGTGTCGTGCAAAATAATATCTAATCTTGAATTTGATAAAATTACACCAGTTAATCCACCAATTGTAAACAAAAAAATAAACCCTAAAACTCATAATAACACTGGTTGAAAATTTATTTTTATACCAAACAAAGTTGCTAATCAACTAAACACTTTTACACCAGTAGGAACAGCAATAACCATAGTTGCAGCAGTAAAATAAGCACGCGAATCTAAATCTATACCCACAGTATATATATGATGAGCTCACACTACACAACCAATTAAACCAATACTTAAAATTGCATAAACTATTCCAAGCGAACCAAACACTTCCTTTTTTCCTGTTAAATACAATGAAGATTGACTAACAATACCAAATGCAGGTAAAATTAAAATATACACTTCAGGGTGACCAAAAAATCAAAACAAATGTTGATAAATTAAAGGATTACCACCTGTTGACGGGTCAAAAAACGAAGTATTTAAATTACGATCAGTTAACAATATAGTAATAGCACCAGCTAAAACCGGTAAAGATAAAATTAACAAAAAAACTGTTACAAATACTGTTCACACAAACAAACTTATATGTTCCAAAGAAATAGAACTACTACGCAAATTTTTTGTAGTACACATAAAATTAATACCTCCTAAAATTGATCTTAAACCAGCACAATGTAAACTAAAAATAGCTAAATCTACTCTTCTACCAGGGTGACCTAAAGTTCTTAACGGAGGATAAACAGTTCAACTAGTACCCGCTCCCATATCAACAAAACACGAATCTAAAATTAAAAACATTGCGGTCGGCAATAATCAAAAACTTAAATTATTTAAACGAGGAAAACTTATATCGGGTGCCCCTAACATCAAAGGTAATATTCAATTACCAAACCCCCCAATTATAGTAGGTATAACTATAAAAAAAATTATTAAAATAGCATGAGCAGTAATAATAGAATTATACAATTGTCCATTATTTAACAAAATACCTGGTTTAGCCAATTCTAAACGAATAATCAAAGATAAACTAGTACCCACTATTCCTGATCATAAACCAAACAAAAAATATAAAGTTCCAATATCTTTATGATTAGATCTTTCCAACCAAACAGACAAACCACCTTGATATTTTATATATATATATCTTTTAAT